ACCAAAAACAGGCGAGAGGTGGAATACCACAAAGAGAAAGGGTTCCTAATAAAAAAGCAATTTTTGTAATTGGAACATGTTTTGTTAAACCGCCCATAAGAACCATATTTTGACTCTTATCTGGAGAATAGCCAACAATAACTTCCATTGAATGAATAATGGATCCAGATCCTAAAAACAACAATGCTTTCGAATAAGCATGAGTAATCAAATGAAATAAAGCGGCTCGATAGGAGCCCATACCTAAAGCTAACATCGTATAACCCAATTGAGACATTGTAGAATAGGCTAAACCTCTCTTAATATCTTTTTGAGCAAAAGCTAAAGTAGCTCCTAATAGTACTGTTATTATACCTATCAAAGCTATTAGCTTCATTATGTAAGGTATAACTACGAAAAGAGGAAGAAGTCGAGCTACAAGAAAAATTCCCGCTGCTACCATAGTAGCAGCATGTATTAGAGCCGAAATAGGGGTAGGGCCCTCCATAGCATCCGGTAACCACACATGAAGGGGGAATTGCGCCGATTTAGCAATTGCACCGGAAAATAATAGGAAAGCACACAAGGTAACAAATAAAAAATGAACCTCATTATCATTATTATAAATCAAGTTATTGAATATTTCAAACAAATCCTGAAATTCGAAACTGCCTGTTATCCAATAAAGACCTAAAATTCCTAATAATAAACCAAAATCGCCTACACGATTAGTTACGAATGCTTTTTGACAAGCATTGGACACAATAGGTCGTGTGAACCAAAAACCTATTAATAGGTAAGAGCACATTCCAACCAATTCCCAAAAAATATAAATTTGTATTAAATTCGAACTGGTAACTAATCCCAACATTGAAGTATTGAAAAAACTCATATAAACAAAAAATCTCAAATAGCCTTGATCATGAGACATATAACTGTCACTATAAACAAGAACCAAAATCCCAACCGTAGTAATTAATATTAACAAAATAGAAGTAAGTGGGTCAATCAAGTGCCCGAACTCTAAGGAAAAATCATTGTTGATGGTCCAAGACCATACATATTGATAAATGGAACTGCTATTTATTTGCTGAATAAACAGATCGGTCGAAAAAACCATAACTATACTTAACAATAAAACACTGGGAAAAGCCCATATACGGCGAAGTTTTTTTGTTGACATCGGAAAAAGTAGGAGTCCCATTCCTATTAACATAGGGACTGGAAGTGTAACGAAAGATATAATCCATAAATATTGATATGTATGTTCCATAAAAAAAAATCTTATTATTTTTATTTAATTAATAATAATTAATTCTTTAATAATTAATTCTTTCTTGTTTATGATTCATTGACTCTTATCTCTTTTTAATTTTAAAAAAATCAGTCAATCAAACAAAAAAAAAAAAAAATAGATATTGATTAAGTTTAACTTATTTTGTAACTGTCTTGACAATTATTATTTTTAATCACTATAGAAAATAGAGCCTTTGATGCTTTCAATTCAATTTAAAAAAGTACCAAGTAGATAAAAATGTGTAAATTTTGACTGATCTAGTTAGATCATATGCTTGGACTGGATGGTGTATCAAGGTATATATATTAAATTAGACAAGATTTTTCAATTTTAAAGAATTTGAAAGTCCGGGACAGAACTCGAAACTTTTTTGTTCTATGATATGCCCATAGATCAATACCTAATGGGGTTGCTAAACCTTAACATAAATTTTCTACATAACGAAACCCTAAGGATTAATACAATAAAATAGTTTCAGAAATCCCTTGAATGGAATGTTGAAATTGGAATAGAAAATTTTATCTTTCTTTTCATTGAAAAATGGAAAAAATGCATTTTTTTTTTTCATTAATTTAAATGTTTCTTAAAAAAGATTACAAAGATTACATTGAATTAACTCCTTCAAGCTCGACGATTGAATAAAAAGGGGTTATTCTAATTTTGAGCAAGCCGCCATGGTGAAATCGGTAGACACGCTGCTCTTAGGAAGCAGTGCTAGAGCATCTCGGTTCGAGTCCGAGTGGCGGCATAACATTTTTTAATTATCTAATTATTAAAAGGATAAGATAAATCCTATAATGAATTCAATTCCGTATGTATAATTATGAATAATTAAAGTATCCCCCTTTCTTTTTTTATGATATTTTTGACTTTAGAACATATATTAACTCATATATCTTTTTCGGTCGTTTCAATTGTAATTATAATTCATTTTCTAACCTTATTAGTCAATGAATTTGCGGGACTCTATGATTCGTCAGAAAAAGGCATGTTAACTACTTTTTTCTGCCTAACAGGATTATTAATTACTCGTTGGATTTATTCGGGGCATTTACCAATAAGTGATTTATATGAATCATTAATATTTCTTTCATGGATTTTCTCTATTATTCATATGGTTCCATATTTTAAAAAACATAAAAATAATTTAAGCACAATAACCGCACCAAGTACTTTTTTTACCCAAGGCTTTGCTACTTGGGGTCTTTTAACCGACATGCATCAATCTAAAATCTTAGTACCTGCTCTCCAATCTCAGTGGTTAATAATGCACGTAAGTATGATGGTATCGGGCTATGCAGCTCTTTTATGTGGATCATTATTATCAGTAGCACTTCTAGTAATTACATTTCGAAAAGTCATAAGAATTGTTGGTAAAAACAATAATTTATTAAATGATTCATTTCCGGTTGATGAGATCCAATACATGATGGAAAAAAGCAATATTTTAAGAAATACTTTTTTTCCTTCTTCTAGGAATTATTACAGGTTTCAATTGATTCAACAATTAGATCATTGGGGTTTTCGTATTATTAGTATAGGGTTTCTTTTTTTAACCATAGGTATTCTTTCAGGAGCAGTCTGGGCTAATGAAGCATGGGGATCATATTGGAATTGGGACCCAAAAGAAACTTGGGCATTTATTACTTGGACCATATTCGCGATTTATTTCCATACTCGAACAAATAAGAATTTGGAAGGTTTAAATTCTGCAATTGTTGCTTCTATCGGTTTTCTTATAATCTGGATATGCTATTTTGGGGTTAATTTATTAGGAATAGGACTACATAGTTATGGTTCATTTACATTAATATCTAATTGAATTGAAGAAAGAGTTTGACAAATATAACCATAGGACAGCTTAACATATATAAGAAGCTTCAGGTAAGTCGTTGAGTTTAAATCACTCCATTACTTGAATCAAGTAATGGAGTGATTTAAAAGGTTCTCACAAATGCTAAACATATCCATTTACAATTCCATTTTTTTTTTTTTTATTTAAAATTAAGAGAAGTTTTTTTTTCATTGTATAACAATTTTTAATTTTTAAAAATCACAGGATTACTTTTTGATTTTTTATTTATAAGAACTACCTATAAAAAAAAATTAGCTATAAAAATAATTAGATAGAATAGCTTCGACCTTGTCAACTGATAATGAGAAAATGAAATCCGGATAAATACCAATACTAATTATAGGCAGAAGGATAGCAATCGAAACAAATAATTCCCGTGGTCCAGAATCAAAAAAATAAGAATTTGTGGCATTAAACAGCTTGTATCCATAGAACATCTGGCGTAACATAGATAATAAATAAATAGGAGTTAATATCGTTCCAACTGCCGTTCCAAAAGTAATTAGTATTCTTGGCATTAAAAAAAATTTTTGGGCGGTAATTATTCCAAAAAATACTACCAATTCCGCAAAAAAACCGCTCATGCCCGGTAATGCAAGAGAGGCTAATGATAAGATACTGAACATCACGAATATTTTTGGCATTAGAGTAGCCATTCCGCCCATTTCGTCAAGATAAACAAGACGTATTCTATCATAACTTGTTCCTGACAAGAAAAAAAGCGCAGCGCCAATAAATCCATGAGATATTATTTGTAAAATGGCCCCATTGAGCCCCATATCACTTATGGAGCAAATTCCTATAATTGTGAAACCCATATGAGATACAGAAGAATAGGCTATTCTTTTTTTTAAATTTTTTTGACCAGAAGATGCTGAAGCTCCATAGATTATTTGTATTGCACCTACTATTATCAACCAAGAAGAAAATATAGAATGGGCGTGGGATAATAATTCCATATTTATTCGAACCAATCCATATGCTCCCATTTTTAATAAGATTCCGGCTAAAAGCATACAAGTACTGTAATGTGCTTCTCCATGGGTGTCTGGTAACCATGTATGTAAAGGTATAATCGGTGATTTGACAGCAAAAGCAATAAGAAATCCAATATAGAATAGTATTTCCAAGGTCACAGGATATGATTGATTAGCTGATGTTTCAAAATTGAATGTTGGCTCATTGGAAGCATATAAAGCGATACCTAAGGCTCCCATTAATAAAAAAACAGAACTTCCTGCAGTATACAAAATAAATTTTGTAGCTGAATACAGACGTTGCTTTCCCCCCCACATGGATAAAAGTAGATAAACAGGAATTAATTCTAACTCCCACATGATGAAAAAAAGTAAAAGATTTTGAGAAGAAAATAATCCTATTTGACCACTATACATTGCTAACATCAAAAAATGGAATAATCGGGAATCCCGAGTAATTGGCCGAGCCGCTAAAGTAGCTAAAGTGGTGATAAATCCTGTCAGTAAAATAGGTCCTAGAGAAAGTCCATCTATTCCTAATCTCCAGTCAAAATCAAAAAAATTAATCCATTTATAATACTCCGTCAATTGGATTAAGGGATCGTCCAATTGGAAATAATAAGAGAATGCGTAGGTCATTAAAAGGAGTTCTAGTACACATATAAATAGAGTATACCACCTAATTACCTTATTTCCTTTATGAGGGAAAACGAAAATCAAGGAACCCGCGGATATTGGTAAAACTACAAATATTGTTAACCAAGGAAAAGAATTCGTGGTAAAGACAAGATACACTTGGACAAGAAAAACCCGTACTCGAAAACCTAATCTATTTTTTTTTTTTAGTACGGGTTTTTGTCGGTAAACAAAAAATCAAATGTATTCAAGTGGTTTTTTCTGGAAAGTATCAATAAGCTAGACCCATGCTTCGAGTTGTTTCATGCCATAGATAAACTCGAACACTCAAGAAATCTGTTGGACAGGCGGATTCACATCTCTTACAGCCAACACAGTCTTCCGTTCTTGGAGCAGAAGCAATTTGCTTAGCTTTACACCCGTCCCAAGGTATCATTTCTAATACATCTGTGGGGCAGGCCCGGACACATTGAGTACACCCTATACATGTATCGTAGATTTTTACTGAATGTGACATTGGATCTATAATTTTTTTTTGAACGTCATAAATTTTGATCTAGTAAATTTTTAAATGAATCATATATTTAGACACCAGATGAATCAATGATTTATCAGAATTTGTCTATTCAATTTCGGATCGACTCATGAGATAGAACCAAGATACTTTAATTTCTTACGTTTTCGTAAACATTATCAGATACACTATGTATCATACATGTTAATTCAAATTAATGAATCTAAATATTTTATATGATTAATACTACTTGTTCAACAAATTCAATTGATTGATACGGATTGATTTTCTGTTACGATAAATTGATGAAACTATAGCCGGCCCAATAGCTGCTTCAGCGGCTGCGATAGATATAACAAAAATTGATAAAATATTTCCTTTTAATTGGCGACTATCAAAAAAATCAGAAAATGTTACGAAATTTATATTGATGGCATTCAGTATAAGTTCAAGACACATAAGGGCTCTAACCATATTTCGACTCATGATCAATCCATAGATACCGATAGAAAATAAATAGGCACTCAAACCAAGCACATGTTCAAGCATCATCGCCCAACTCCTTATCAATTTCGATTTATTTCAATATCAACAATGAACAACAATTTAACATCAACAGATTGGATTGACTAGAATAAGAATATCACAAGTACAAAACAAAAAAATAGATTGGAATATAGATCGAATAAAAGAATTTTTATATGAATAATCTTCAAATAGATGTGATAACCTAGAACAAAGTCTGATTTGGATTGCGATTGCCAATTTTAAAGATTTATTACTGACGAGCCGTGGCAATCGCACCTATCAAAGCAACTAAAAGAATTATTGAAATGAATTCAAATGGAAGAAAAAAATCTGTTGATAAATGAATTCCAATTTGTTGACCATTACTTACCAAATCTTGCTCTATAATCTGGTTTGCTCTTGTAGTCCAAATAATCCCATACCATGTTGTATCTGGAATAATAGTAATTAGTAAAACAAAAAGACTTGTACAAACTAGGGAAGTAAGACCGTTCCCAACAGTCCAAAGATTCAAATCTTTGTAATATTCTGAACCATTCATGAACATCACAGCAAATAAAATTAAAACATTTATAGCTCCCACATAAATAAGGAGCTGCGCCGCAGCTACAAAATGCGAGTTTGATAAAATATAGAATAAGGATATACAAACAAGAACCAATCCCAATGAAAAGGCAGAATAAATTGGATTGGTAAGTAATACCACTCCTAGACCTCCTAATATAAGACCTAATCCTAGGAAGACTAAAAGAAAATCATGTATTGGTCCAGGTAAATTCATTGTACGTAAAATAAAAGATAAAAAAATCAAATTCTTTTTTTCATGACTTTATTGACCCGACCAGGGAAAACTCATTTAGAATGGGTTCCTAATTGAATTAAATCCTAAAAGGTTTAAATTACTGTAGGTACCGCTATTGAACTAATCTCATTCTTTCTCGAAAAAGAAAATTTGACACTTTAATTTTTATTTCGAAATAATTATGGATAGAATTATGACTATATTAATAGATTTTCAATCCAAATTAAACTGCGCTGCAATTCTTACCAATCAATCAAATCCAATCACTAGCTGGGATTTGTAGCTTTTGTAGTTATTGACCAAACAAAATGAAAAAAAAAAAAACATTTCAGACTTTTAGATGAAACCTAAATCTTTGTTTAGTGATTAAAAATGACTCTTCAATCAATCTTTAATCAAAGGAGGTTTACCTATTTTGATTAAAGATTGAGGTGAATTCAAAATTGTTCGAATTGTATAATCGTCAATTACTGACATTGGTAAACGACCTAAAGCAATTTGGTTATAATTCAATTCGTGACGATTATAGGTAGAAAGTTCATATTCTTCAGTCATTGATAAACAATTAGTTGGACAATACTCAACGCAGTTGCCACAAAATATACAGATTCCGAAATCAATACTGTAATTAAGCAACCGTTTCTTTCGAATATTAGTTTCCAATTCCCAATCAACAACAGGTAAGTCTATAGGACATACACGAACACATACTTCACAAGCAATGCATTTATCAAATTCAAAATGGATTCGACCGCGGAAACGCTCCGATGTGATTAATTTTTCATAAGGATATTGAATAGTTATAGGTAAACGATTTACGTGGGATAAGGTAGTCATAAAACTTTGACCAATGTACCTTGCAGCCCGTATGGTTTGTTGACCATAATTCATGAACCCAGTTACCATAGGGAACATATCGTGAATCTCTATGAATAATTTTCTATTTGTTTCTTTATCTTGTTTGAGACAAACTGTCAATATAGAAAAGTATTACTTTATAGCGAAAAGAGTTGGAAAGAGGTTGTTAATAATAGATTGCCGAGAGAAATAGGTAAAAGAAATTTCCATCCAAGATTTAATAGTTGGTCCATTCTTAGTCTAGGTAAAGTCCATCTTGTTGTGATGGGAATGAACAAGAACAAATAAGTTTTAACCAATGTAATAAGGATACCCATTGTTGTTCCAAAGACTCTACCTACTTTATTTATTTCAAAATCAAAAAACTCCGGAACGGATATGTACGGAATAGAGATATTCCAACCGCCCAAGTAAAGAACTGTTACAAATAATGAAGAGACTAATAAGTTTAGATAGGAAGCAACATAAAATAAACCAAATTTGATACCCGAATATTCGGTTTGATAACCTGCTACTAGTTCTTCTTCTGCTTCTGGTAAATCAAAAGGTAATCTCTCACATTCTGCTAGGGAAGAAATTAAAAAAATGATAAATCCTATAGGTTGACGCCACAAATTCCATCCCCCAAAACCATATTTGGATTGTGCCTCAACTATATCAACTGTACTCGAACTGTTAGATAATCATAGTCGGTGATGACATCACTGTTCCCATCGCTATTACAGAACCATACATGAGATTTTCACCTCATATGGCTCCTCGAAGGCCATAAATAAATCTAAGGACCGGATCGTATTATTTATCTCGATATATTTGTAGGATAGATAGGATCCAAATCTATCAGATGCCTCCCAATTCCCAAATTTGACCAATGTAATTCTGTCTGTTATAATACTAAAATAAAGTACTTCTGAATTGATCTCATCTTTTAAGAATTTCAATTTTTCTTTCTTGAGCGATAACTTTAATCTTTCAATAAAATACTCCTTGTAGAAATACCAATAAATATTTCAACTTATCATTTTCGATTACGAAAAAGAATTAGACATTCCATTAGTTCATGAATTATGACACGAATTCGATTTCTATGAATATCGATATAGGAAAGAATAAAAAGGATCTTTTTTTTTCTATTGTAATTATATTATTTTTTTGTTCCTATTCTTCCTTCTGAGAAAAAAAAGGAAAGGATTATTTCGTTCCTGATAGTCATTTGTTTAATTAGTGGGTAGGAGCCTACTCTGGATCGGAATCATGGGGAGTACTGCTTGATCATTTCTACTAATTTAAAGCCCCAATTAATATTCTTTTATTTTGGATAATTCTATTACTAATCTTTTATGTATCTTGGTGTTCCTAACCATCCACTCATCTTTATTTTTACTCAACTGCTCGTTAGCATTACGGTAATATATAAATGATAGTAAAAGCTCAATAAGGTTGATTCTTTGAGCCCGCTTTCAAGCCAGGATGACTAATCAACCAGTTTTGGGACAAATAATCTCATCTTCTTATGTTTATTTCTGCTTTACTGTTGTACATAAGAAATGAGTTTCCATTTTTTTACTGCAAATTTAGAAGCTGTTTTCTTTCACTCATATAACTATCTAATTTAGTTCATCAATCCAAATGATGAATAAAAAAATGAAGATATATATTCAATTAATTTCACCTTCTTCCTAATAAAGAAAAAGGGAATAGGGAAAAATTTATGTTTCAACGAATCGCACGTAGAGATATGGATAATACACAGAGAGTTAATGGTATTTCATAACTAATCGATTGAGCAGCAGCTCGTAGACCACCTAAAAAGGAATATTTATTATTTGATCCATATCCTGACATAAGAAGTCCAACGGGAGCAATGCTTGAAATGGCAATCCATAAAAAGACGCCAATATTTAGATCCGCTAAAACAAAGTGATAGCCAAAAGGAATTACTGAATAGCTTAATAGAGTTGATATGGCTGCTATGGATGGTCCGATACTGAATAAACGAGTATCTCCTCTCGATGGAAAAAGATTTTCTTTGAAAAGTAGTTTTGTCCCATCCGCTAGAGCTTGAAGAACTCCAAAAGGACCGGCATATTCAGGTCCAATACGTTGTTGTATCCCTGCAGATATTTCTCTTTCTAACCACACAATTACTAGTATGCCTATCGTGATTCCCAATACAAGAGTCAAAATAGGGACAAGCATCCACAAAATTCCATAGACCTCGTTTAAGGATTTCAATCTGGAAAAAGAATGGATAGCTTGTACTGTTGTTGTATCAATTATCATTTCAACGATCAACTTCCCCCATAATAATATCTATGCTACCTAGTATTGTCATAATATCAGCCAATTTCATTCTTTTAACTAATTGAGGAAGAATTTGCAAATTGATAAAACCCGGCGGGCGAATTTTCCATCTCCAAGGAAAACTGCTCTGATCCCCTATCAGAAAAATTCCCAACTCTCCCTTTGGTGCTTCAACTCTAACATAAAGTTCTTGTTTCGGCAATTCAAAGGTGGGAGAAGTTTTTTTACTAATAAATCGATAGTCAAAATCATTCCATTCTCGATTCCTTTCTCTACCAAAACTTCGAGTTTCTAAATTTTCATAAGGCCCCCCCGGAATCCCTTCCAAAGCCTGTTGAATAATTTTTATGGATTCCGTCATTTCACCAATTCGGACTAAATAACGAGCTAAAGAATCCCCTTCTTTTTGCCACTGAACTCCCCAATCAAATTCGTCATAACACTCATAATGATCAACTTTACGAAGATCCCATTGTACTCCGGAAGCTCGTAGCATTGGTCCTGATAAACCCCAATTTATTGCTTCCTCTGCACTAACAATACCTATTCCTTCAACTCGTTCTAAAAAAATAGGATTTCGCGTAATAAGTTTTTGATATTCAGCAACTCCTGTTAAAAAATAATCGCAGAAATCCAAACATTTATCTAGCCAGCCATGAGGTAGATCAGCTGCTACTCCTCCGATACGAAAATAATTATGCATCATTCTCATACCAGTGGCAGCTTCGAATAAATCATATATTAACTCTCTTTCTCTAAAAATATAGAAGAAAGGAGTCTGCCCACCAATATCTGCCATAAAAGGGCCAAGCCATAACAGATGAGAAGCTATACGACTCAACTCCAACATAATTACTCTGATATAGCTAGCTCTTTTAGGTACTTGAATATTTCCCAACTGTTCCGGTCCATTTATTGTTATTGCTTCTGTAAACATAGTAGCTAAATAATCCCAACGTGTTACATAAGGCAAATATTGTATAATTGTTCGGTTTTCCGCAATTTTTTCCATCCCTCTGTGTAAATAACCTAATATTGGTTCACAGTCAATAACATCTTCCCCGTCTAGACTAAGGATGAGTCGAAGAACGCCATGCATTGATGGGTGGTGAGGACCCATATTGACTATCATAAAGTCCTTTCTTGTAGCTGGTACATTCATAGGGGTTCCTCGATTCATTTTTCCATGAATTACTGAAAACGAAAAGAAGTTCATCAAAATTCAAGTTCAAGATCTAATAAATCAAATAATAAAAAAAGACTCTTCAAATTAACGAGTTTTTAACTCCCGAGTGTTCAACTGGTTAATTAATTCTTTATAACGTACTCTATTTTTCTTTGCCAAATAAGACAGTAGTCGTTGGCGTTTTCCTAGAATTTTCCGTAAACCTCTTTGAGATAAATAGTCTTTTCTATGCAATTCCAAATGTGAAGTAAGTCTTCGTATCTTATTAGTAAAACTTACTATTTGAAATTCAACGGATCCCTTGTTTTCTTTTTTGTCTTCTTGTGAAATAATTGAAATAAATGAACTTTTTACCATAAAATGAAATCTCCCTCCTTCCGCCTTTTTAAGATAGTTTTATTGATCAGTAATAATAAATAATGGAATATTAAATAAGAATGTCAGTTCGTTTGAATTTGGTATACACAAGAATCTTCAATTCGTTAGGAATTCCTAATTTTGTCAAATAAACAAATAAAATTTATCATTAATTAATCCAATTTTTTTTTATTCGGCTAGAAATACAAAAGGATGATATTTTTCTTCCCTTACAAAAGAAAAAAAATTTATATATATCTAAAAATCTAAAACGAAAAATTCTCTTGATTCCTTTCTAGATCGAATTGATACATGATTGAATTCCATATACCAGAATGGAATATGGGATGTAAAACAATGTATATGGTCGTTTCCTTGTTTTGACTTGTTTTCATATATTTCATATACTAGATTAGATATGCTATGGGATATATATGACAAATGCACCTTTACCGAATTTTTAATCGTGGACATATATGTATCCTTACCATACTAAACCGACTGGCATTATTGGTATCAAACCAATAGCGATTTATACAAGCTAAATCTTCTAATCGATAATTGGGCCAAAGAAAAAGTTTTAATTTAATTAGTTTATTTTTATCTCTATCAAAACGTTTGCTTTTATCTATAATGTGAGCGCAGTTTTTTATGTTATTATTATTGATAATTTCTGTATTTATATCATTTCCATTTTTTGAATTGAAAGAAATTAGAATTCTCAATTCTCTACGATGTTTAGAGGATAAAAGATTTTCGGGAACAAGTAAATCATAATTATTTTTGTCTTTATTTCTAATTAAACTTTGATCTATTACAATAGATTCGGTAAAATGATTTTTATCAATATAGCTTTTTTCTCTGTATCTTTGATTAATCTGTTGTTTTCTCTTATGAACCAATAAAATATTTATGGTTTGATACATAATAAATTTTCCATCATTTTTTACCGACAGACGGGTTGATTCGATAATCAATATTCCCTTTTTCATCAATTCTGTAAGAGTTAAATCTTTCTGAATCATCAGAATATCTAGACTCAGCTCTCCCCTTTGAATAGAGGATATAAGAATTTCTCGTGGATTTGTCAGTCTAAGCAGGAGACAATATACTTTGATATTATTGATTATTTTTTGATTTAAAGAATCATCCCATCTTAATTGAAAGCATAAATACCTTTTTAGCAAGAAATCCAGTTCTGCTTCCGTATTACTTTTGTATTGCTTTTTCTTTCTACGCTTTTTCCTGTCTGATCTTGCATAATCTTCTTCAACATCTTTTTCTTGGTTTGCGAGAACTGATTCAAGATCTACTTGATCCTCAGACTCTTTTTCTTCGTGATTTTGATTCTTTAATTTAATAGATTTTGTTTCATTCGATGATATAGATATAAAAGGATCATTATTTTTCTTTCTGTTGATTTTTTTATTTTCACTAACATTTTGATTTCCATTAAAATTTAAAAGAAGTAATTTGATTGGTATCACCCATGATTTTATCTTATATGCGTGGTAAAGTATCACAAATTTTGGAAAGAACCAAAATTCTAAATTTGATATGGGACGCTCTAGTATTTCTTCATTCATTCCCATCCAATCAAAAAGGTTTTTTTTTTGTTTGGTTCCGGTATCGATCCAGGATTCAATATCGACTTTCTTTCTAAGACAAAAATGGAAAATTCTCCAATCCAAATATTTTCTATGCGGGCTTTTTTCTGTATCGATAATATCATCTTTTGCTAGATGCTTATTGACAGGGATACCTCCCTGCATATCAAATAATTTGCTTTTATCTATTTTGTAATTATAAATAATCTCTTGCTTATTATTTAATTGGAATGGTAATTCATAAATAGATGAGTCTTTCTTATCTTCATAATTAATGGATTTATATAATAAAATATTATATCTATAGTATTTTTTAAAATTATCTTTTTGGTTCGATAATGAATCTACTTCAAAATTATTTTGTTTTTCGTAATGAATTAATTGGTCTTTTTCATATAAATTCCATTTGTTTAAATCTTTATTTTGAATCATACGCCGTTGATTCATTCTATTTCGCCATTTTTGCGATATTAATCTAGACCATCTGATCTGAGATAAATCATATTTATATTGATAATTATTTCTTACCCAGTTTTTCCATTCATTCATTACAGAATTTCTAAAGTTTGCATCTTTTAATTTGAACTGAAATCGTCCTTGGACTCCAAAATAATCTTTTATTTCATTTTTAAGAAAAAGAGATGTTCCGTGATATTGAAGGACAGATCTTAACTTATATAGGTTAATAACTTGGACTTGTGATAATTTGTAAAATACATATGCTTGTGACAAGGAGGTTACGTTATAAAAAATCTGTAAATTCTTATTAATATTACTATAATTAAGTGTCTTTTTTATAATCGAGATAAAGTGAATTAGTGTATTTTGATTTGTTTCATTAATTCTTTTGTGATTTTCTTTTTTATTATACATATAAATATATTTATTAATCATTTTTCTTGGTGATTCAAGAAAAAACTGTACATTGATTTTCGGAATATTAATGATAGCTAGAAGGATATCTATATATATCTTTTCAATCAAAATTTTTATAAAAAAATAGGATTTACGGACTAATTGAGCATTGTTTCTTTTTAATATCTGTAAAATATTTGCTGATGATTTTAATTTGAATCTTTTAGCATTATAACTTAGTTTGTTAGGACTAATATTTCTTTCTGAGGTTAGAAATTGTTTTTTCTTTTCTTTTGTAATTTTTTCTATTTGATTTCTTATTGTCTTTGTTCTGACATTCAGATCTTTCATTTTTTTTTCTGTCAGTGAATAGTTTATCCAATCCATAGATCGAATTGAAGTGGAAAATTTATGAATAATCCGATTATTGATTGGTGAATCTTTTTCGTTTTTAGTTTCATTTAATTCATATACTTCTCTAAATCCAAATAATACAATTCTTTTTGATTTTGAAAATTTATTTATTATTCCTTTTAGAAATAGAATGTCTTCGATGAACCAGTTTTTTGTTTCTTTTGGTAAATGTAGAAATAGTTTTCTTTTTTCTTTTAAAATTGTTAGAGTTAGAAAACCTTTTTTTTTCAACTTTCTAATTTTTTTTTTTAGTTTTTTAAAGATGGGTTCAAAAAGTGAAAGCCCTTTTCGGGGAGAACCAAAAGGAAATTCAGCTTCCATTCCCCAAACTGTTAAAAAACAAAAATCATTTTTTTGTCTTTTCTTTTTTATTGGATCTTTATAAGGGAATTTTAACTTAGATCTGTGCCAAGGTTGTAGTCGAAAAGGAAATAAGATCTTTATTTGAATACCGTCTGTTAACCAGTTTTTTGGAAATTCTGTTTCTGATAATTGAACTCCATTATAGGTGCATTTAACATGCATTTCTCTATTCCAATCCTTTAAATCCTCGGACCATTCGGGAATTTGAAATAATAGCATACGGATGATATTTTTAGCTATTATTAATGAAGGTAATAGAATATATTTTCGAAGAATCGATTGAATTACTAAAATACAACCTCTTATTGCTTGAGCAAAAATAAGGCTATCCCAGGTTTCGGCTATTTCTATCCGGACTTTTTCCTCTCTTTTGTCTTCTTCTCGTTTGTTTTTGCCCTCCTCTTTTTCTTTTTTATCACTTTCTTTTGTTTTTTCTTCTGTATAAGTAGAATCTGAAATTGTGAATTC